CCATCATTTTGCAATGAAAACAACATAAAAAACTCTGGACAATTTCGAAATCAGGCCAAGCGTCTTAATACATATGCAAAAAAATTCATTATTGGCCCACCATTGATTAGAAGATTTAGCTTGTATGAATCGCTATTGGTTTGATACGAATAATGGCAGTCGTTTCAGTATGTTAAGGATACAGATGTATCCACAATTCATTTAGAGTTTCTTAATAGCCTATTTCTTATACCATATCTCTATCCCGTGAAATTCTCGAGCCGAAAGATGGATGCATATGCTGTGTTTCATTTTGCTAAACGATATCAATTAAATGGTGTATCAATAAATTGGATATAGCAATAAATAAATCAGAAAAATTCTTTTATTTTAGATAGAAGAAACATTTCTTCTATCTAAAATAAAAGAATGTACCCTTCTATCCAAATCCAATTTGCATCGATAAAATAAATCCAAATTCCAGTAGTAGATGAATAATTGCAAATTTTTGTGTGTACGAGATTAGAATAACTTCAAAATAACTGACATAATTTTTTCTTTTTCCTGATCAGAAAAATACATGAAAAAGAAAGGAGGTAGAAAAATTTTTGGATTTATGGTTAAAGAAGAAAAAGAAGAAAACAGGGGTTCTGTTGAATTTCAAGTATTCAGTTTCACCAATAAGATACGGAGACTTGCTTCACATTTGGAATTACACAAAAAAGATTTTTCATCGGAAAGAGGTCTACGAAGACTTTTGGGAAAACGTCAACGTTTGCTAGCTTATTTGGCAAAGAAAAATAGAGTACGTTATAAGAAATTAATCAGTCAGTTGGATATTCGGGAGAAGTAATTTAATCGTTCGAATTTTTTTCTTATTTTATTAGTAGTCTTATAGTAGTCTTAGATTTTTCATTTTGATGAGCCTCGTTTTGAGGAATTCATGGAATAATGAATTAAAGAAGAAAGGATATGAGTCTACCGCTTACAAGAAAAGATCTCATGATAGTCAATATGGGCCCTCACCACCCATCAATGCATGGTGTTCTTCGACTGATCGTTACTCTCGATGGTGAAGATGTTATTGATTGTGAACCCATATTAGGGTATTTACACAGAGGAATGGAAAAAATCGCGGAAAACCGAACTATTATACAATACTTACCTTATGTAACACGGTGGGATTATTTAGCTACAATGTTTACAGAAGCAATAACGGTAAATGCACCAGAATTATTTGAGAATATTCAAATACCCCAAAGAGCCAGCTATATTAGGGTAATTATGTTAGAGTTGAGCCGTATAGCTTCTCATTTGTTATGGCTTGGACCTTTTATGGCAGATCTCGGCGCACAGACTCCTTTTTTCTATATTTTTAGAGAGAGAGAATTGATATATGATCTATTTGAAGCCGCTACAGGTATGCGAATGATGCATAATTACTTTCGCATCGGAGGAGTAGCCGCCGATCTACCTTATGGATGGATCGATAAATGTTTAGATTTCTGTGATTATTTTTTACGAGGAGTTGTTGAATATCAACAACTTATTACACAGAATCCCATTTTTTTAGAACGAGTTGAAGGAGTCGGTTTTATTAGCGGAGAAGAAGCAGTAAATTGGGGCTTATCGGGGCCGATGTTACGAGCTTCTGGAATACAATGGGATCTTCGTAAAGTTGATCCTTATGAGTCTTACAACCAATTTGATTGGAAAGTCCAATGGCAAAAAGAAGGGGATTCATTAGCTCGCTATTTAGTACGAATGGGTGAAATGAGGGAATCCATCAAAATTATTCAACAGGCTGTAGAGAAAATTCCTGGGGGTCCTTATGAGAATTTAGAAGTCCGACGTTTTAAGAAAGCAAAGAACTCCGAATGGAATGATTTTGAATATCGATTTCTTGGTAAAAAACCTTCGCCCAATTTTGAATTGTCAAAGCAAGAGCTTTATGTAAGAGTGGAAGCTCCAAAAGGTGAATTAGGAATTTATCTGGTAGGAGATAATAGTCCTTTCCCCTGGAGATGGAAAATTCGTCCACCCGGTTTTATTAATTTGCAAATTCTTCCTCAACTAGTTAAAAAAATGAAATTGGCTGATATCATGACGATATTAGGTAGTATAGATATCATTATGGGGGAAGTTGATCGTTGAAATGATAATAGATAGGGTAGAGATAGAAACTATCAATTCTTTTTCGAAATCGGAATTATTAAAAGAAGTCTATGGACTGATATGGATTCTACCCATTTTGACCCTCCTACTGGGAATCACAATAGAAGTACTTGTAATTGTGTGGTTAGAAAGAGAAATATCCGCATCGATACAACAACGTATTGGTCCTGAATATGCTGGCCCCCTGGGACTGCTTCAAGCTATAGCCGATGGAACTAAGCTCCTTTTTAAGGAAGATATCCTGCCATCCCGAGGAGATATTCCTTTATTTAGCATTGGACCCTCTATAGCAGTCATATCAATTTTATTAAGTTTTTTAGTTATCCCTTTTGGATACCCTTTTGTTTTAGCCGATCTTAGTATTGGTGTTTTTTTATGGATTGCCATTTCAAGTATTGCTCCTATTGGTCTTCTTATGGCAGGATATAGCTCAAATAATAAATATTCTTTTTCAGGTGGTCTACGAGCTGCTGCTCAATCTATTAGTTATGAAATACCATTAACTTTTTGTGTGCTAGCAATATCTCTACGTGTGATTCGTTAAAATAGGATCTTTTTCCTCTAAAACCCATTGAATTTTTACCTTCCTTTTCTTATTTTGTATTCGGGTTGGTAAGTTAAATTAGATAGCTATATGAGTGAAACAAAACAGCTTATTAATTTGTAGTAAAAAGAAAAAATCTCATTTCCTACGTACAAGAAAAAAGTTGAAGTAAACATAAGCAGTATAAACTCTTTACCCCAAGGTTGAGATTTTTTGATTAGTCATCATATCTTGAAGCGGGCAAGAATAAAGGATTCGCGATATGGAATTCCATTACTAAAATATTCCTAGTTATTACTATAACTTATAATCATAAGAAGAATCCATCAAAAGTTAGTGAGGGGTTAGGAACACTAAAGTACATAAAGGATTAGTAATGAGGGAATCTAAGGCATTAGAGATTTTTCCTCATAAAAGGAATCATAATAAGGACTTGAAATTGGTGGAAATGATCAAGTAGTACTTTCTTCGGATTCCGATCCAGAGTATGTTCCCATTCACTTGTTAAGGAAATGGCTATCAAGAACGAATTAACCCTTTATTCCTTTTTTCTTTTTAAGTACCCCTCCCCAGGGAAAGAAGAATAGGACAAAAGATATGGAATGCAATACAAAAAAAAAGATCTTTATTTATTCTTTCCTTCCTCTATTCATATTCATACAGAATTCCTCATGAACTAATGCCCAATTCTTTTCATTTATTAATTGCTATAACGAGTGTTTTATTCCAAGATTAAGTTATTGCTGAACAAAGAAAAATTCTCATTATATTATAAAGGACGAGATCAATTCGGAAGCGCTTTTTCTTATTCTAGCAGACGGAATTCCTTTGGTCTAATTTAGGACTTTCCAATCGATTTTATCTTACTTAATTCTATCTATGCCCAGGGGGATAATACCGAAACGAAACAAGTCTTTCCTTTTTTCCGATCATAGAGAAGCCGTATGAAGCTAAGGTTTCATGTACGGTTTTGGAATAGCGGTGGGAACTGTGATGTTATCATCGACTATGATTATCTAACAGTTCAAGTACAGTTGATATAGTTGAAGCACAGTCAAAATATGGTTTTTTGGGGTGGAATCTTTGGCGTCAGCCTATAGGTTTTCTGGTTTTTCTAATTTCTTCTTTGGCAGAATGTGAAAGATTACCCTTTGATTTACCAGAAGCAGAGGAAGAATTGATAGCAGGTTATCAAACCGAATATTCCGGTATCAAATATGGTTTATTTTATCTTGTTTCTTACCTAAATTTATTAGTTTCCTCTTTATTTGTAACAGTTCTCTACTTAGGCGGGTGGAATTTCTCTATTCCCTATATATCCTTTTTTGGATTTTTCCAAATGAATAAAATGGTTGGAATTTTGGAAATGACAATGGGTATCTTTATTACATTAACTAAAGCTTATTTATTTCTCTTCATTTCTATCACAATAAGATGGACTTTACCCAGGATGAGAATGGATCAGTTATTAAATCTTGGATGGAAATTTCTTTTACCTATTTCCCTGGGCAATCTCTTATTAACAACTTCTTCCCAACTTGTTTCACTATAAATAAGATAATACAATAATAGTGAGAATATTTTCAACACAAAAATTCTCTCAAACAAGAGAAAGAAACATACCCTTTTCGTAGATATTTAGAATATGTTCCCTATGGTAACTGGGTTCATGAGTTATGGTCAACAAACAATACGCGCTGCAAGGTACATTGGTCAAAGTTTCATAATTACCTTATCCCACACAAATCGGTTACCTATAACGATTCACTACCCTTATGAAAAATCAATTACATCGGAGCGTTTCCGTGGGCGAATCCACTTTGAATTTGATAAATGTATTGCTTGTGAAGTATGTGTTCGCGTATGCCCGATAGATCTACCCCTTGTGGATTGGAGATTTGAAAAGGATATTAAAAGGAAACAATTGCTTAATTATAGTATTGATTTCGGAGTTTGTATATTTTGCGGTAATTGTGTTGAGTACTGTCCGACAAGCTGTTTATCGATGACTGAAGAATATGAACTTTCTACTTATGATCGTCATGAATTGAATTACAATCAAATTGCTTTGAGTCGGTTACCAATCTCCATAATGGGGGATTACACAATTCAAACAATTAGGAATTCGACTCAAAGTAAAATAGACGAAGAAAAATCTTTGAATTCAAGAACGATTACTAATTACTAGGATTTTTCTAACAAAAAAGAAAAATCCAATAGTTCTTTACTAAAAAGAAAAACGAATAACTACTGCTTATTGCAAATTATTCCTGATTTAAAATGAGAGTAGATTTTCGTGATGTGATTTCTAACTATACAATTTATATACAAAAAAATATCCTAATCCCTTTTTCCTTCCTTGAATCTTTTAGTTTTAGTCAGTTCATGAAAAATTTTATACTATTAATTTCTTCTTATCCATAATGGATTTACCTGGACCAATACATGAGATTCTTGTGCTATTTTGGGGATTTGTTCTTCTACTAGGAGGTATAGGAGTAGTATTACTTACCAACCCAATTTATTCTGCCTTTTCGCTGGGATTAGTTCTTGTTTGTATATCCTTATTCTATATTTTATTGAATTCCTACTTTGTAGCTGTCGCACAACTTCTTATTTATGTGGGAGCCATAAACGTCTTGATCATATTTTCCGTAATGTTCGTAAATGGTTCAGAATGGTCTAAAAATAAGAATTATTGGACTATTGGAGATGGGTTCACTTCACTCGTTTGTATAACTATTCTTTTTTCACTAATGACTACTATCCCAGATACGTCATGGTATGGAATTCTTTGGACTACAAGATCAAACCAAATAGTAGAACAGGGTCTCATAAATAACGTTCAACAAATTGGGATTCATTTAGCAACTGATTTTTATCTTCCGTTTGAACTCATTTCCATAATTCTTCTAGTTTCTTTAATAGGTGCAATTACTATGGCTCGGCAATAAGAAATACTTAGAATGAGTCAAAATTCTTAGAATTTCAAATCGAAAATAAATAACTAAAGAATCATAATTTTTATTTAGTAAAACCCATCTACTGCCAACAAATACCTTCTTTTCTCTTTTGTTGTGTAATTGTTCTATTCTAATTAATAGAATCGGTTCAATTCTTGTCCTCATATTGAAATGAATCGAGATTGATAAGGAGTTAGTTAATGATGTTTGAGCATGTACTTTTTTTGAGTGTCTATTTATTTTCGATTGGTATCTATGGATTGATCACAAGCCGAAACCTGGTTAGAGCTCTAATATGTCTTGAACTTATACTGAATTCAATTAATCTAAATCTCGTAACATTTTCTGATCTATTTGATAGTCGCCAATTAAAAGGAGACATTTTCGCAATTTTTGTTATAGCCCTTGCGGCTGCTGAAGCAGCTATTGGACTATCCATTCTTTCTTCCATCCATCGTAACAGGAAATCAACTCGTATCAATCAATCTAATTTTTTGAATAATTAGACTTTTGAATAATTAGGCATAGAATCCTCTAAACAAATAAACAAAGGCGCGCATATAATAATAATATCAAATTCAAATATTAAGATGAATAGAAATCGAATACTATTTTCTTATTATTTTATTATTTTAGAATATCTATTTTTGAGTAGGTTATTGCATAGTATTCTTTTTTACTTATTGAATTTTTGCAAATCATTGATATTGCAATTTGAATATTGCAATAATTTATATTGAAAAGACGATAGCCAATTTATTGGCTAATTCGAATTAGTATGTACAATTCGTATAATTATGATTGTTGAAGCCAAAAATTAAAGTCTCTTGGCTCTTTTCACGCTTTCTCACAAACGGATTAAGAAATATATTGCATTATTTATTTGTTGAAGTTTGGATAAACCATTGCTTCGTCTGGTGTCTACAATACATATGACTCATATAGTAGTAATTTCATTTTTACCAGATCGAAAATTTTTATGTTGAAAAGGAAAATTTATAGATCCAATGTCACATTCCGTAAAAATTTATGATACATGTATAGGATGCACTCAATGTGTACGAGTTTGTCCAACAGATGTATTAGAAATGATACCCTGGGATGGGTGTAAAGCCAAGCAAATTGCTTCTGCGCCGAGAACCGAAGATTGTGTGGGTTGTAAGAGATGCGAATCCGCGTGCCCAACAGATTTTTTAAGTGTCCGCGTTTATTTAGGGCCTGAAACAACCCGCAGTATGGCTCTATCTTATTGATACGTTACAAAAAACTCCACTTGAATCGTATGATTCCTCTTTACCGAAGAAGCCTGTGCTCGAAATAAGCGAGCACGGGCTTTTCTGGTCAAAACGTATCTTGTCTTTATCACTTTATCATGAGTTATTTTCCTTGGTTAACACTACTTGTTGTTTTGCCGATATTTGCAGGTTCATTAATTTTCTTTTTACCTCATAGGGGAAACAAAATCGTTAGGTGGTATACTATATCTATTTGTTTATTAGAATTCCTTCTAATGACTTATGCATTCTGTTATCATTTCCAATTAGAGGATCCCTTAATTCAATTAAAGGAGGATTCTAAATGGATAGATGTCTTTGATTTCCACTGGAGATTGGGAATCGATGGACTTTCATTAGGATCTATTTTATTGACAGGATTTATCACTACTTTAGCTACTTTAGCAGCTTGGCCGATTACCCGGAATTCGCGATTATTCTATTTCCTAATGCTAGCAATGTATAGCGGTCAAATAGGATTATTTTCTTCGCGAGACCTTTTACTTTTTTTTATCATGTGGGAGTTAGAATTAATTCCTGTTTACTTACTTTTATCCATGTGGGGAGGAAAGAGGCGTCTGTATTCAGCTACAAAGTTTATTTTGTATACTGCAGGCGGTTCCATTTTTTTCTTAATTGGAGTTCTAGGTATGGGCTTATATGGTTCCAACGAACCAAGATTAGATTTGGAAAGTTTAATTAATCGATCATACCCTGCAACATTGGAAATACTATTTTATTTTGGTTTCCTTATTGCTTATGCTGTCAAATTGCCGATTATACCCCTACATACGTGGTTACCAGATACCCATGGGGAAGCGCATTACAGTACATGTATGCTTTTAGCGGGAATCCTATTAAAGATGGGAGCATACGGATTGATTCGGATCAATATGGAATTGTTACCTCATGCTCATTATCTATTTTCCCCCTGGTTGGTAATAATAGGAGCGATGCAAATAATCTATGCAGCTTCAACTTCTCTTGGTCAACGAAATTTCAAAAAAAGAATAGCCTATTCCTCCGTCTCTCACATGGGTTTCATAATTATAGGAATTGGTTCCATAACCAACATTGGACTCAATGGAGCTATTTTACAAATACTATCCCATGGATTTATTGGTGCTACACTTTTTTTCTTGGCGGGAACGGCTTGTGATAGAATGCGTCTTGTTTATCTCGAAGAATTGGGGGGGATATCTATCCCAATGCCAAAAATTTTTACCATGTTTAGTAGCTTTTCAATGGCTTCTCTTGCCTTACCAGGAATGAGCGGTTTTGTTGCAGAATTAGTAGTATTTTTTGGACTAATTACTAGTCCAAAATTTCTGTTAATGCCAAAAATGCTAATTACTTTTGTAATGGCAATTGGAATGATATTAACTCCTATTTATTTATTATCTATGTTACGCCAGATGTTCTATGGATACAAGCTATTTCATGTTCCAAACACAAATTTTATGGATTCTGGACCGCGAGAACTCTTTCTTTTAATCTGTATCTTTTTACCAGTAATAGGAATTGGTATTTATCCAGATTTTGTTCTCTCGCTATCCGTTGACAGGGTAGAGGCTCTCTTATCCAACTATTATCCTAAATAGGATTTTTTTTAATTAGTCCGCTCTATATTCCATAGTGGAAAAACAAAATAATTCAGAAAAAAGTCTAAGTCTAATTAGACCTATCTCGAATTTTTGAGAACCCTTTGAGAAGGCGTTCAAGGGGTTCTCAAATCAAACAAAAATGGAAAAACTTTCATTTCATGAAGGTTTTATGTTATGTAATCATTTAGATGGTAATGTAAATGAACCATAACTATGTAAACCTATTCCTAATAGATTGATACCAAAATAGCAGATCCAAATTATAAGAAATCCTATCGAAGCTACAAGTGCGGAATTCGTACCCTTCCAATTTGGGTTTGTTCTACTATGTAAATAAATTGCGAATATGGTCCAAGTAATAAATGCCCAAGTTTCCTTAGGATCCCAATTCCAATAGGATCCCCACGCCTCATTAGCCCATACTGCTCCACAAAGAATACCTATGGTTAAAAGGGTAAACCCTAGACTAATGACACGATAACTCCAAGAATCCAAACGCTCAGTTAATTGATATTTGTAATAATTTGGAAATGAAGGAAAAGAGGTGTTTTTTAAAGCACTTCTTTTTGCATAGAAATATTCAATCTCACTAAACTCACTAAAGAAAAATGTTTTAAATAAAACATTTTTCTTCTTTTTAGAAAAGAAATCGAAATTCTTTCGAAATTTAATGATTAGAAGAGCGGCAGATAATAAGGATCCGCACAAAAGAGTTGCATAGCTTAGTAACATCATACTGACATGCATCATTAACCACTGAGATTGTAGAGCAGGTACTAGTATTGTGGATTGATGCATTTCAGTTAAAAGACCTGACGTGGCAAAGCCTTGCGTTAAAATAGTACTTGGCATAGTTATTGTGCTTAAATCATTTTTAGAGTTCTGTATCTTAGGAATCGTATGAAGAATATAAAGAGCCCATGAAAGGAAGATCAATGACTCATATAAATTACTTAATGGAAAATGTCCCGAAGAAGCCCAACGAGAAGCTAAGAATCCTGTTATAGATAAAAAAGTTGCTATCATTCCTTTTTCTGACGAATCACGTAATCCCTCAAGTTCACGAACTAATAAGGTTATCAAATGAATCGTAATCACAATTGAAATGGTTGAGAAAGAGATATGAGTTAGTATATGTTCTAAAGTTGCAAATAGCATAAGGAGAAGGTCCCATTACAAAATTGGAAATATCGAATTGAATCCATTTTATAATCTATTGTATTCTTTTTCGAGAATGCCGCCACTCGGACTCGAACCGAGATGCTTGAGCACTGCTTCCTAAGAGCAGCGTGTCTACCAATTTCACCATGGCGGCTAACTTGAAATAATAAGGAACTTAAAAGAATAATAGTTATTTTCTGGCAAAGCGTCGAGATTGGGAGAGTCCATAGAATTTAGGAACATTAGAATCTTCATTAAAATAGACTTCGTTTGGTAGTATCATTGCGGATTTTTTTAACAAAAAACTCTTGCTTTGCCCAATAGAAACAAAGCTTGAAATGAAAGAGTTGCAACTTTTTTTTTCTCAGTTGCAATATAGAACTAATTTTTTCTAATTAGTTTCTCATTGAAATTTGAAAAAATCTTTCAATGCAATGGACAAAATCCAAAAAGCCTTTTCTATCTATCTATTAGAATTTCTAGAATTTCATCATTAAATACAAAAAATTTTTTATTTTAGCAAAATTTCTAGAATGAAAGCCTTTATGCTCTTATTAATACGATTTACCAAGCCTAAACCTATTTATTTGTGGATTTTGGATAAGATAGGTAGAAGTTGTAAGTCCTATTGCAAGAATACTCTACTTTTCATAATAGAATCCTCATATTTTATTATGAGGATTCTATTATGAAAAGTTCGTTGATAGGAAAAGAATACTTAGCACACAGTATAACAAAAACCTTTGTTCTATATATCAGAGGGGTTAGTTCTAAGAATATTGTATCGAGGAATTCGACACATAAAAGTACATTCATTAATTAATTCGAATTATTCATATTAAATAATTCGAATTTCTTTAGGATAGGTCAATTCAGATTATTCCAAAACCAGATTATTTGTATTTGTTTGTTTGTTGCCCAGAAAAACCCTTTGGTTTTGGATGCTCGCTGCCGCTGGAAAATGATCTTGATTTTGCTAAAGAATAAGATTGTACTATGGAAAAATAAGTCTTTTTCTTCCAAAGATTTTTACGAATACGCTTTTTTGACATCGAAGTACGTTTTTTTGGAACTGCCATTTAAAAAGGAGATTCCTTTTTTTCTAGTTCTATGTGAAAGACATCTATTGTCGCAAATTAATCCTTCCTTCTGCTTTTTTTTAGTATTTATACTTAGATACAGAACTGAAATTCTGAATTCTTTTTTACTTCATTTTCTCTAATGCGGATAAGACAAGAATTTTTTAGCATATTTTTCATATATATTTTAGATTTTGTTTTCATAATATAGAATATATGCAAAGGTTTTCTATTTAAATCAATTTATATATCAAGTATACTCCATATATAGGTATATGGTACGGGGGTCTATCCCCCAAGATGGGGGGATAAAAGGAAGGGAAAATTCAAATATCAAATAGTTAATTAAGTTCAGAATGGTATTCCATAATGGAATTCCATTCAAAACAAAAAAAAATAGTTAGTCTCTTAAACAAGACATTCTAAAACTTAGGGAATTCTAGTCATTAGGATTTCAGTTCTATATGAAGTAAGGAATATTCGAAAATTTCCTATAAACATAGGTTTTCATTGGAATTCAATCAATCAGTTACGAAACATGAGAGTTGCTTCATCTTCATTTTAATAGAAAGAAATAGAAAAATGAATAGAAAGTAAAATGATTCAATCCTTTTTTATATTTTAATAAATATCCTTCTTTAGATAATAACTAGGTAACAAAGTTATTTCATTAACTTTTTGAATTTAACCAAGTAAACCCATTCTTCATTTTTGATTATTTCAATGAGATAAATTTTGCAAAATTAAGAATTCCAGTATTTTGTCTTATTCTTTTTTTTATTCCTTCAGAAAGAGAGAAGAATTGGTTTGGTGAATCGGAAACAATTTTATTTTATAGAAAAATTGAAGTAAAAATTGCAATTTCTTTTCTTATGGAACATACATATCAATATGCATGGGTAATCCCTCTTCTCCCACTTCTAGTTATTATGTCAATGGGGTTTGGACTTATTCTTATTCCAACAGCAACAAAAAATCTTCGTCGCATATGGGCTTTTCCTAGTGTTTTACTCTTAAGTATAGCTATGGTATTCTCTGTTTACCTATCTATTCAACAAATAAACGGAAGTTCTATCTATCAATATCTATGGTCTTGGACCGTCAATAATGATTTTTCCTTAGAATTTGGATACTTGATCGACCCGCTTACTTCTATTATGTTAATACTAATTACTACTGTAGGAATCCTCGTTCTTATTTATAGTGATGATTATATGTCTCACGATGAAGGATATTTGAGATTTTTTGTTTATATAAGTTTTTTCAATACTTCCATGTTGGGATTGGTTACTAGTTCCAATTTGATACAAATTTATTTTTTTTGGGAACTTGTGGGAATGTGTTCCTATTTATTGATAGGCTTTTGGTTTACACGGCCAATTGCAGCGAGTGCTTGTCAAAAAGCTTTTGTAACTAATCGTGTAGGGGATTTTGGTCTGTTATTAGGAATTTTAGGTTTTTTTTGGATAACAGGTAGTTTAGAGTTTCGGGATTTGTTCAAAATAGCTAATAACTGGATTCCTAACAATGGGATTAATTCCTTACTTACTACTTTATGTGCTTTTTTATTATTCCTTGGTGCAGTTGCGAAATCTGCACAATTCCCTCTTCACGTATGGTTACCCGATGCTATGGAAGGACCCACTCCCATTTCGGCTCTTATACACGCAGCAACTATGGTTGCTGCGGGGATTTTTCTTCTAGCTCGACTTTTTCCTCTTTTCATACCCCTACCCTTAATAATGAGTTTTATTTCTTTAGTAGGTACAATAACACTTTTCTTAGGAGCTACTTTAGCTCTTGCTCAGAGAGATATTAAAAGAAGCTTAGCCTATTCTACAATGTCTCAATTGGGTTATATGATGTTAGCTCTAGGTATAGGTTCTTATCAAGCCGCTTTATTCCATTTGATCACCCATGCTTATTCGAAAGCTTTATTGTTCTTGGGATCCGGATCCGTTATTCATTCAATGGAACCTCTTGTTGGATATTCACCAGATAAAAGTCAGAATATGGTTCTTATGGGTGGTTTAAGAAAATACGTTCCAATTACAAGAACCACTTTTTTATGTGGTACGCTTTCTCTTTGTGGTATTCCACCTCTTGCTTGCTTCTGGTCCAAAGATGAAATCCTTAGTAATAGTTGGTTGTATTCACCCTTTTTTGGAATAATAGCCTCTTTTACTGCAGGATTAACTGCGTTTTATATGTTTCGGATATATTTACTTACTTTTGATGGGTATCTGCGTGTTCATTTTAAAAATTACAGTAACACTAAAGAGGGTTCGTTGTATTCAATATCCTTATGGGGAAAAAGGGTACCCAAAGGAGTGAATAGAGATTTCATTTTATCAACAACAAAGAGTGGAGTTTTTTTTTCACAAAATATATCCAAAATTCATGGTAATACAAGAAATAGGATAGGGTCCTTTAGTATTTCCTTTGGAGCTAAAAACACTTTTGTCTATCCTCATGAAACGGGAAATACTATGCTATTCCCTCTTTTTATATTACTGCTTCTTACTTTGTTCATTGGATCCATAGGAATCCATTTTGATGATGTAGTAATGGATAATGGAATAGCGGAGTTAACCATATTATCAAAGTGGTTAACTCCCTCAATAAACTTTTTCCAGGAAAGTTCTAATTCTTCCATAAATTCATATGAATTTTTCACTAATGCGATTTCTTCTGTAAGTCTAGCTATGTTTGGTCTATTCATAGCATATATCTTCTATGGATCTGCTTATTCCTTTTTTCATAATTTAGATTTAATAAATTCTCTTGTAAAAAAGAGTCCGAAAAAGTCTTTTTTGGATCAAGTAAAAAAAAAGATATACAGTTGGTCATATAATCGTGGTTATATAGATATTTTCTATACTAGGTTCTTTACCCTGGGTATAAGAGGATTAACCGAACTAACGCAGTTTTTCGATAAGGGTGTCATTGATGGAATTACTAATGGAGTAGGTCTTGCTGGTTTTTGTATAGGAGAAGAAATTAAATATGTAGGGGGAGGGCGAATATCGTCTTATTTATTCTTTTTTTTATGTTATGTATCTGTGTTCTTATTCTTTTTTCTTTCTTAACTTAAGGAATTCCCTCGTCTCTTGCCTAAAGAGCCCCCTTATTCCCCTTCCTATCTCCTTCTACTATCTCTCCCCCTTTTTCTACATCTCTCTCTATTTCTATCTCCCTCCTTTCGTTTTCGTTCGATTGTATAATAGTTCGGTTTTCCGCGATTTTTTCCATTCCTCTGTGTAAATACCCTAATATGGGTTCACAATCAATAACATCTTCACCATCGAGAGTAACGATCAGTCGAAGAACACCATGCATTGATGGGTGGTGAGGGCCCATATTGACTATCATGAGATCTTTTCTTGTAAGCGGTAGACTCATATCCTTTCTTCTTTAATTCATTATTCCATGAATTCCTCAAAACGAGGCTCATCAAAATGAAAAATCTAAGACTACTATAAGACTACTAATAAAATAAGAAAAAAATTCGAACGATTAAATTACTTCTCCCGAATATCCAACTGACTGATTAATTTCTTATAACGTACTCTATTTTTCTTTGCCAAATAAGCTAGCAAACGTTGACGTTTTCCCAAAAGTCTTCGTAGACCTCTTTCCGATGAAAAATCTTTTTTGTGTAATTCCAAATGTGAAGCAAGTCTCCGTATCTTATTGGTGAAACTGAATACTTGAAATTCAACAGAACCCCTGTTTTCTTCTTTTTCTTCTTTAACCATAAATCCAAAAATTTTTCTACCTCCTTTCTTTTTCATGTATTTTTCTGATCAGGAAAAAGAAAAAATTATGTCAGTTATTTTGAAGTTATTCTAATCTCGTACACACAAAAATTTGCAATTATTCATCTACTACTGGAATTTGGATTTATTTTATCGATGCAAATTGGATTTGGATAGAAGGGTACATTCTTTTATTTTAGATAGAAGAAATGTTTCTTCTATCTAAAATAAAAGAATTTTTCTGATTTATTTATTGCTATATCCAATTTATTGATACACCATTTAATTGATATCGTTTAGCAAAATGAAACACAGCATATGCATCCATCTTTCGGCTCGAGAATTTCACGGGATAGAGATATGGTATAAGAAATAGGCTATTAAGAAACTCTAAATGAATTGTGGATACATCTGTATCCTTAACATACTGAAACGACTGCCATTATTCGTATCAAACCAATAG